GAATGGGAAATCTTTCTCCTGTTACATGAATCAAATGTTTCATTTCATCCGAGAAAAGCCATCTCTTTCTCAACAATGTCTTTGTCATTTGATCAAATAGCGTTCCGTTAGATAGGAACAGATTTGATAAATACTGATAACTCTCGGATAGAGTATTAGAACGGAAAGATCCATTAGATAATGAACTATTGGTTCTAAGCCATCTCTGGCGATGAATCAACAATTCGAAGTGCTTTTCTTGCGTATTCTTGATGAACCAGCGTTTATATATAGATGTAGGAGGATTTGTTTGGGAAGTAATAAGCCCCTTTGACATCTCTTCATCTGCAAAGAATTCTCGACGTGAAAACACAGAGACACAAGGCTGATCTTTGAATAGGAAAAACAATGGATCCGCAGGGTCCCAAATGAATTGGCTTATTCGAAAAAAGCCTTGTTCTTTGGAAGATCTATCTCGTGTCTGGTACTGCATGGTTCCACTCTGCAAGAACTCCGAATCATTCTCTTGAAGCTCATCCTCTTTATGATAAATGACCCGCTTGCCCCGAAATGACCTGGCCCAATAGGGAAATCCCAATTCAGTGGGCCTTTCGATACAATCAAATAGATTGCCACAAGGGCGCCATATTCTAGGAGCCCAAACTATGTGATTGAATAAATCCTCCTCTATCTGTTGCGGGTCGAGGGCTCCTTCCCCTTCTTCAAACTCCGATTCGTATTTTTCATATAGAAATCTCTGATTAACGATAGAACAAGATCCATTTTGCATCATATCTAACGGATTCCTTGGTTCGGACCGAAGAAGTAATGCCACTCGATTATTAGCAAACTGACTGCAATCTTTTTCTGTCCGTGAGGATCCCACCAGAGCGCCCTCTACTTCTACTACTTCTAATAGTAATAGGCCATGAACTAGATCAGAATCATTCTCAACGAATCCATAAGAAGTGATCCAATTTTTTTCATCGGATCCGGGTGAAGACCAAAGGTCTTGAGCGACCGATCCGGCAGAACAACTCAAAAGATAAAGAAGTATCGTTAATTTCTTCATGCTCGTTCCAAGTTCGAAGTACCATTTGTACAAATAAGAATCCCCTTCCTTACATGATTTTTTCTTCATATAGATAGATATAGGATCTATGGGGCAATTACTTAGAAGTACATTTTGTGCAACAGCCCTTCCTATCTGATAGAAAAGGATCCCATGATCCTGAATCGATCTTACCTGGGATCGCAAATCCCAAGTTTGTCTATGAAGAGCTGATCTAATTGTATTAATTTCTATAATGGATTTCTTCTGTGTAATACTAATTGATAGGGCCTCATTCATAAGTGCTACAAGATCTCGTGCATTGGAACCCATGGTTATGGACTCGAATCCGTTAGTATGGAACACTTTCTTTTCCAAGTGAAATCCCCTAGTATATGAAAGAATGAAAAAGCGCTTTCGTTGTTGTGGAATAAGAAGCCTTCGTATCTTAATGCATGTATTTAATTTATTCGGAGCTATTAGAGCGGGATCCACTTTTTGGGGAATATGAGTCGAAGCAATAACAAGAATATTTCTAGTGGAACATCTTTCACAATCCCTGGAGAGATAGTTCTCTAATAGACCGAGGGATAAGTAATTCGACTCATTCACATACAGATCATGAATGTTTGGAATCCATATTATGCAAGGAGACATTGCTTTTGCTAATTCGAATTGAAGGGTGATATCAAATCGGTCTATTTTCGGCGTCATATACATAGTTAGCACATTTGTCATAGTTAGCAACTCCGTATCAAGGTCATCATCAATATCGTCACTATCATCAATATGGATATCGTCACTATCATCAATATGGATATCGTCACTATCATCAATATCGATATCATCAATAAGATAACCTTTAGGCTTGTCATCCAGGAACTTGTTCGGAAATACCGTAATGAAAGGAACATAGGAGTTTGTCGCTAGGTATTTGACCAAATAGGATCGTCCAGTTCCTATAGAACCTATCACTAAAATACCCCTAGAAGGGAATAGGGCTAAGCGGAGCGAAAAGGGTTTTCCATGAGATGGGAAATGAAAACTATTAGCCCCACACGAGGTTTGTGAATAAGTGATTGTCTGATAATGAGCAAGGAATATCCGTCTTTCTGCTAAACAGGATCTATTGAACTCATAATTCATTAGATGCTTTTTCTGAATGTCAACTAAGTATCGTAAGTAAATTGATCCCGGTTGTTCAATCATTTGATAACCAGAGTTATTCTTTGATAAATGATCACTATGAGTCAGACTCAATAGAATTTGATTAATCCTTTTTTCTGTCGTTAAGGTGGAGAACTGAACCAAGAATTCTCTTTCTTCATCATCAATTGAATCACTGTTCGCGACCCAGGATTCTATTTTATCATCAATCCAATCACCGTTCACGTTTTTTCTTTTTCTTATCAATGAATAGATCTCTTTACTTATACGACTTAGATGTCTCGTATTTCTCGAAAAAGTGAT